AATAAGATGCCTGAATAAAGGATTATTTTGATAGAATAAATTATGTAAAATTTACTCTTATTGTAAATTAAAGAATTAAACTTAACCTTAAATATCAAAAACTTAAATGCCTTATACACTAATTTACAAAAAGATAAGCTAATGAAAAGCTAGTAGGCTCATAACCTAAATATAGAATTAATTTTCTTCTTTTTAATTTTAATTAATAAAAAAATCATATTTAATTTCGGAATAATAATAGGGGTTATTATTTCCATAAGATCAAATAACTGATTTTCAGTTTGAATAGGGTTAGAACTATCATTAATATGCTTTATTCCAATTATATCAGCCAAGAATAAGCTAAATTCAGAATCATGTATTAAGTATTTCATTATTCAAAGATTAAGATCGTCAATTATAATAATAGGGGTTATTATAATGTCAATAAAATCAGATGATAAATTAATACTAATACTAGCTATCATATTAAAATTAGGAATGCCTCCTTTCCATACATGAGCTTTATCGATTATTGAAGGAATAAACTACTATTCAATTTTAATTTTTATTACATTAATAAAAATAATTCCATTTCAAATATTATCTTATATAAATACGAATTTGGCCCTATTTACTACATTGGGGCTAATAGTGGGGTCCATTTCAGGACTAAACCAAAATTCAATCAAAAAATTAATTCTATACTCTTCAATTTTTAATATATCATTAATTATTTCGTGCATTAGAAGATATATAATTTGAATAAATTATTTTTGATTATACTTTATTTCAATAATTATATTCAATTCAATTATTATAAAAATAGGAATTAATTTCATTAATCAAATAATATTTAATAACTATAGAAATTTAACTAAAATTATGTGCTGAGTATCTTTATTATCAATAGGAGGTTTCCCTCCAACACTGACATTTTACAGAAAATTTTTAGTACTTAAACATTTAAACAGAATTAATAATCACATTATCATAGTAATAATCATTATTTCATCATTAATTGTAATATTCTTTTACATACGAATAATTTTCTTATCAATTATGTTTTTCCATGACTTACCTAAATGATTAATTATAATTAAAGCCAAATTTTACTCATCTATAGTTATAAGATTGATTTTATTTACAACAGCCTTTTTTAACTTAAAATCCTTTTAAGGATTTTAAGTTAAAGAAACTATTAACCTTCAAAGTTTAAATTACCTCCATTGTAAATCCTAACTTAAAACTCATGTTTCATTAAACTTGCAATTTAATATTTTGATATAAACTACTTAAGTTACTAGGAGAAATAAGATTTCATAAATAAATTTACAATTTACCGCCTTGAATTCAGCCATCCCAATGAATAAGTGAATATTTTCAACTAACCATAAGGATATTGGCACACTATATCTGATATTAGGGATTTGAGCTGGAATTATCGGAATAATATTAAGAATAATAATTCGATTAGAATTAAGACAACCAGGACCATTTATAAATAATGATCAAATCTACAATACTGTAGTTACATCACATGCTTTAATTATAATTTTCTTCATAGTAATACCTATCATAATTGGGGGATTTGGAAACTGATTACTACCTTTAATAATTGGATCTCCTGATATAGCATTCCCCCGACTTAACAACATAAGATTTTGACTTTTACCTCCTTCATTAATTTTAATTTTAGCAAGATCAACTGTAGAACTAGGAGCTGGAACAGGATGAACGATATATCCACCTCTATCTTCCAACATGGCCCACTCATCACCAAGAGTTGATATAGCAATCTTTTCATTACATCTAGCAGGAATTTCCTCCATCTTGGGTGCAATCAATTTTATCACTACCGTAATTAATATACGACCTAATGGTATAAAAATAGATCAAACCCCCTTATTTGTCTGATCAGTTCTAATTACTGCATTTCTACTGTTAATTTCACTTCCCGTTTTAGCAGGTGCTATTACAATATTATTAACAGATCGAAACCTTAATACATCATTCTTTGATCCTTCAGGAGGAGGGGATCCAATTCTATTCCAACATCTATTTTGATTTTTTGGTCATCCTGAAGTATATATTCTAATTCTCCCAGGATTTGGACTAATTTCCCATATCATCATTCAGGAAAGAGGAAAAAATGAATCATTTGGATATGTAGGAATAGTTTATGCAATAATCTCTATCGGTATCTTAGGATTCGTAGTATGAGCTCACCACATATTTACAGTAGGAATAGACGTTGATACACGAGCCTACTTTACCTCTGCAACTATGATTATCGCAGTACCAACTGGAATTAAAGTTTTTAGATGATTAGCAACAATACACGGAGTATATAAAAACTTCAACATTTCCATGCTATGGTCATTAGGTTTTATTTTATTATTCACAATTGGAGGTCTTACTGGAATCATTTTATCCAATTCATCTATTGACGTTATTCTCCACGATACTTACTATGTAGTAGCACATTTTCATTATGTTTTGTCAATAGGAGCTGTATTTGCTATTATAGCAGGATTTATCCACTGATTCCCTCTAATTACAGGATTAACAATAAACAATAAATGACTTAAAATTCAATTCTCAACCATATTCATTGGAGTAAATATAACATTTTTCCCTCAACATTTCTTAGGCCTTAGAGGCATACCTCGACGATACTCTGATTACCCAGACCTATACTTATCATGAAATGTAATTTCATCATATGGAAGAGTAATTTCAATGATTAGAGTATTAATTATAATAATTATTATTTGAGAAAGAATAATTACTAAACGAATGGTTATTTTCAGAATTAACAACCAATCATCAATTGAATGACTACAGAAACTACCTCCACAAGAACACTCTTATAATGAATTACCTATAATTTATAAGTTCTAATGTGACAGAATTAATGTGATGAATTTAAGATTCATATATGAATATAACTATTTCTTTAGAAATAAACTCTTGAATATCTAAAACTATACAAGACGCAGTATCACCTATTATAGAACAACTAATAATATTTCATGATCATGGAATAATAATTATTATAATAATTACCACCATAGTAGGATATATAATATTATCACTCATATTAAAAAAAAACACTAGACGATTCATTCTAGAAAATCAACCTATCGAATTTATTTGAACTGTTCTCCCAGCTATTACACTTGTATTTATCGCTATACCATCATTGCGAATTCTATACCTAATTGAGGAATCAATAAAACCTTTAATAACCATCAAAATTATTGGACATCAGTGATATTGATCATATGAATATTCAGATTTTAATAATATTGAATTTGAATCATACATAAAACCAACAAAGAGACCTAACCCTATAGAATTTCGATTATTAGATGTAGACAACCGAATAGTTATCCCTTATAATATTATAATACGAATTTTGACATCTTCATCCGATGTTATTCACTCATGAACTGTACCATCTGCAGGTATTAAAATTGACGCCTCACCAGGACGAATTAATCAAGGTAATCTTTTGATAAATCGACCAGGATTATACTACGGCCAATGTTCAGAAATTTGTGGGGCAAATCATAGATTTATACCCATTGTCATAGAAAGAATCAATATTAAATCATTTATAACATGAACTAAAACCCAATCATTAAGATACTTAAAAGCAAGTGTTGATCTCTTAAATCAAATTATGGTAAATTAGCAATTACCCTTAATGGAGAAATTAGTTTAACTAAAACATTAATTTGTCAAATTAAAAATATAAATATTTAAGTATTTCTTTATTCCTCAAATATCTCCATTATGATGATTAACATTAATACTTAGATTTAATTTAATAATTGCTATAGCCATATCTATAATATATTTTAATTTCTCAATAATTATAAGTAAAAAATATAAAAGAATAAAAAAAGAAATAAATTGAAAATGATAATAAACTTATTCTCAACATTTGACCCTTGTACTGGAACTCTTTCACTTAATTGATTAAGATCAGTTATATTTATAATATTAATAAATTATAATTACTGAATAAATATAAATAACTCAACAATTATAACTATAAAAATTATCAATACAATAAAATCAGAACTAATAACAATTTCTAACTACAAAAAATCATGCTTAATGTTTTTAAGCATGGGAATATTTATTCTAATTAATAATATGATAGGATTATTACCATATATTTTTACTGCATCATCACACTTAGTATTCTCTCTATCATTATCACTACCTATATGATTATCATTCTTTACATATGGGTGAATTAAATCACCAAATTCCATATTTATTCACATAGTTCCACTAGGAACACCTAAATTACTTATACCATTCATAGTTTTAATTGAAACAATCAGAAACCTAATTCGACCAGGATCGCTAAGAGTACGATTAACTGCAAACATAATTGCAGGTCATCTTCTTATATCATTATTAGGAGCTAATTGTAGAGTAAGAATAACAATTACATTAATACTAATCTTTATAACATTAATATTATTTGAAACAGCAGTATCAATAATTCAATCATACGTACTAATAGTACTAACAACTTTATACTCAAGAGAAATTTAAATGAATAATCACCCCTTCCACTTAGTAGAAAAAAGACCATGACCAATTACTAGTTCCATAGGAGTTATAACTCTAGCTTCAGGAATTATTAATTTAATTTACAATTCAAATTATTTTTTGATATTAATAGGGACTATAATTACTCTATTATCTATAACCCAATGATGACGAGATGTAATTCGAGAATCAACATTTCAAGGACTTCATAGAAATAATGTAATTAAAAATATAAAAATAGGAATAATCCTATTTATCATTTCTGAAGTAATATTATTTTCATCATTCTTTTGAGCATTTTTTCATAGAAGACTATCACCATCAATTGAAATCGGGATAAACTGACCACCCATAAACATTAAATCTTTTAACCCGCTTAGAGTACCACTCTTAAATACTATAATTCTATTATCTTCAGGAATCTCATTAACTTGAGCTCACAGATCATTATTAACTAATAACTACTCCCAGTCCATTAAAAGAATATTAATTACCATTATTTTGGGTATTTATTTTTCCATTATTCAAACATACGAATACATTCAAGCAACTTTTTCAATTTCAGACTCAATTTTCGGAGCATCATTCTTTATAACAACAGGACTTCATGGATTACATGTTATCGTTGGAACTACTTTTATCCTAATTTCAATAAAACGACTTATGAGTTTACATTATTCAAAAAAACATCATGTAGGATTTGAATGCTCAGCATGATACTGACACTTCGTGGACGTGGTATGATTACTTCTTTACGTAACAATATACTGATGAGGTAGTTAATATAAATTCATTTAGTATAAATAGTACATTTAACTTCCAATTAAAAAGATTAAAAAAAATGAATAATAATAATTATAATAAAATCGTTAATCATAATTATAACATTGATATTAATTATAACACTAATAATAACAATAATAAGAAAAAAATCAATTTTAGAAAACCAAAAAATATCACCATTTGAATGTGGTTTCAACCCTTTATCTAATAAACGAGTACCATTCTCAATTCATTTTTTCTCGACCGCTATTATCTTCTTAATCTTTGACGTAGAAATTGTAATTATCTTACCTATAATTATAACTATAAAAATATCAATAATTAAATTCTGAATAACAACTTTTATGCTATTTGTTGCAATCTTAATAATAGGTTTATATTATGAATGATTTAACGGATTATTAGAATGAACAAACTAAAGTTATAGTTAATTATAACATTTAATTTGCAATTAAAAAGTCCTTTAAAGGTTTCTTTAAACATTGAAGTAAAAATTACATTTAGTTTCGACCTAAGATTAGAATAATAAATATTATTCCTATGTTAATTGAAGCCAAAACAAAAGAGGCAATCTATTGTTAATAGAAAAATTGATTACTATCCAATTAATAGGGTAAATGAATAAAAGTAGCTGCTAACTAACTTTTAATGCGGTTAAATTCCGTGATACTCTTATTCATTTAGTTTAAATAAAATATTTTATTTTCATTAAAAAGATGTAAATTAACCAATGAATTTGTACCTAGAAATAAATTTCTCCTTAATATCTTCAACATTAAACTCTAATAAGCTATAAATACAAATTAAAAATAGTAATACCAATAAATAAGAAATCATGAAAATTTTAATATTATTATTTAAATAAAACTGAATTAAATTAGAAAATAAAATCAATATATTATAAGAGCCCTTGGATAAAAAAAAATCACCTCAGAACAAAACTTTATAATAATTAAAAAAAAAATTAACAAATAAACGAATTATAAATATTGAATAACCAAATATAAATCATATATTAGAATTAAAAAAATAATAACTATTATCTAACAAATAATTAAAATTATTAATTTCACAACCAAATCAAATACCTACAATAATTATAACTAAAGTAAAAATTTTTAGCTTAAAAGGAAAATAAAATCAAAGTATATCTAAATTAATCAATCAATTCAAAAGACAACCAAATATAATTGAAAAAAATCCTATAACTATAATTGAAAACCCTATAAAATTAAATTCTAACCTATTACAGTTTAAAGGGATAAAATTTAAAGACTTAAATATAGAATAATATAATAACCGAAAAGAATAACAACAAGTTAAACCTAATCTTAAATATAAAATTATAATCAAAATTAAATTAAAACCAGAATTAATGAAACCTTCAATAATCATATCCCTAGAATAAAATCCAGATAAAAAAGGAATACCACATAAAGCCAAATTAGAAATATTAAAACAACTAGAAGTTAAGGGCAAAAACTTGTAACACCCGCCCATATATCGAACATCTTGATTGTCTGAATAATAAAAAATAAAAATCCCAGAGCAAAGAAAAAGTAAAGATTTAAATATAGCATGAGTCAATATATGGTAAAAAGAATAATCTAATATACCAGAAAAAATAGACATAACTATTAAACCCAGTTGTCTTAGAGTAGAAAAAGCAATAATCCTCTTTAAATCAAATTCAAAATTAGCACAAAATGAAGAAAAAATTATGGTAAAAATACCCATTAATATAAATAAATAATTAAATAAAACTAAATTTCTAAAAAAACGAATTATTAAATAAACCCCAGCAGTTACTAAAGTCGAAGAATGAACAAGAGCAGAAACCGGTGTAGGAGCTGCTATAGCAGCTGGCAATCAACAAGAAAAAGGAGCCTGGGCTCTCTTAGTAAAACAAGAAATAACTAATAAAAAAATTAAAGAATTATTAAAATGAAAATTCAAAAAAAAATTCCAACCACCATAACTTATAAGTCAACCAATTCTAATTAATATCCCAATATCACCTAAACGATTAGTTAAACAAGTAATTATTCCAGATAAATTTCTACTAACTGAGCTGTAATAAATAACTAAACAATAAGAAACCAACCCAAGTCCGTCCCAACCTAACAAAATTCTAATTAAATTAGGACTAACAATTATTAATAATATTCTAAAAATGAATAATAAAACCAAATATATAAAACGAATAGATCTATAAGAACTATAACCCATATAAAAAGATCTATAAATTATAACTATAGATGAAATAAAAAGCACTACAGAAACAAAAAGAGTAGATTTTCAATCTAAAATAAATACATAATAAATAACTAAAGAATTAATAAATATAAACTGATATTCAAATAAATAACAAAAATTAAATAAAAAAAAATAAAGACTTAAATAAAAAACTAATATAGAGAAAAAAATTAAAAATATAAATCTAAAAACATATAAATTAATCAAAATCTAAAGCATAACCTTGCATCTAAAAATCCACAAATTTTAATTTTTAATTAAACTACTTAGATTATTAAAACATATTAAATCAAAACAATAAATTAATCAAAGGAAACAAATGACAAACTAGTAGTAAAATCTCTGACACATAAATTAAACAATAAGAATAAAAATTCATAAAACATCCATGCTGAGAATAACTATAAATATAAAAACTAAAGCAAGCTCTAAAAAAAGAACTTAAAACCAAAAAAAATCATCCCAAATCAAAATAATACAAAGATCTAATAAAAATTAATACTTCACTCATAAAATTAATTCTAGGGGGACAACCTATATTAAAAGCTCTAAATATAAATCAAAACAAAGAGATTATAGGCATAAAATAAATTATACCCTTCAACAAATACAATCTACGAGAATTTAATCGAAAATAACAAATATTAGCTAAACAAAATAATGCTGAAGAACATAACCCATGAGAAACTATTATAATTAAAGAACCTATAACACCTAACTTAGTTATAGTAAGTAATCCTATCAAACATAGACCTATATGACATACAGATGAGTAAGCAATTAAACACCTAACATCAACCTGAATGAAACAGATTATACTAACAAGAATTGAACCTACTATACCTAGAGAAAATCACATATAACCATAATCCATAATCAATAAATCATTAATAGAACCAAAACGAATTAAACCATAACCTCCAATCCTTAACATTAACCCAGCTAAAATCATAGAACCAGAAATAGGAGCTTGAACATGCGCCTTAGGTAATCAAAAATGAAATATGAATATAGGAAATTTAACTAAAAAAGGAATAATTATGATAAAATGAATAATAAAACCAGAATTAACATGAAAACTAAAAATAAAACTCAATGTAAAAAAATTATTATAAAAAAATAAAATAAATAAAAACAAAGGCAAAGACCCAAATAAAGTATAAAAAAATAAATATAAACCTGAACTCAGTCGCTCAGACTGATAACCTCAGCCAGTAATTAAAATAACCAAAGGAATAAGAATTAACTCAAATGAAATGTATATAATTATTATATTCAAAGAACTAAAAATCAAAATTAATAAAAACCCAATTAAATAATTCAAAAAAGAAAAAAAATTAGAATTCATTTTTAATAAATTACATCTAGATAAATTCATTAAACTAATAATATAAAATCTCAAAATAACCAAATTATAAGAAAAAAAATCAATTCCAAACAAATAAGAAATAGAACCTAAATAAGAATTAAATTCCAAAAAAAAAAAAAAAAAAACAAAAAACATATATAGAAACTGATATAAATATCAAAAATTATACTTAAATAAAGGGATTATAAAAATTAAATAAAATAAGTAACTTATCATACATATAAAGAACTTAAATAATCATTTGAATGACAACGAATCAATAGTAAAATTAAACTTAAACCTAAGACACCTTCGCAAACATAAAAAGTTAGCATAACAATGTAAATATACAACGATCTAGAATATAGTAAACAATATAAATAAATAATTAATAATAAATAAATAACAATAAACTCCAATCTAATTAAACATAAAAAAACATGCCTACGAACCAATGCCAGGGATAAAAGCCCGAAAAATATTAAAATAAAACAAAAGTTAATCATAAGTTTTAATAGTTTAAAATAAAACAATAATTTTGTAAATTAAAAATGATTTAAATCTTAAAACATCAGTAAAATGTTAATAACATATCTTAAATCTCCAAAACTTAAATTTTCAATAAAATATTTACTGATATTAAAACAACATTAATAAAAATTATAATTATGAGCTCCATCATATCTATAATAATAAATAGACCTATTTCAATAAGTTCTATATTACTAATTCAGACATTATTAACTATTATAATAATAAATATAATTGATAATAATTCTTGAATTCCAATAATTACATTCCTTACTATAATTGGAGGATTATTAATTATCTTTATATATATTAGAAGAATTACATCAAATGAAAAATTTAAATTAAATCTTAAAATCACCGTAATTATAATAATTATATTAGTCGTAACAGAGGAATTGATACTTAATTACCAAATCAATGAAAATATGGAATTCAAAATAACTACAAAAATAATATCAATAATAAAAATATACAGAAAATCAATAATAATAACTATATTAATAATTCTATATTTACTTATAACCATACTTACTGTAAATAAAATTATCAGGATATTCGAAGGACCGTTGCGATCTAATACTTATGAATAAGTCAAGCTGAAAATCAAACAAATTATTAAAAATATTTAGAGATTCTCTTATCTATTTACCAACACCATTAAACTTGAGAAGTTGGTGAAATTTCGGATCACTTCTAGGAACATGTTTAATTATCCAAATTTCATCAGGAATCTTATTAGCTATACATTATACACCTAATGTAGAGATAGCATTTTCAAGAATTAGTCACATTATACGAGATGTAAATTATGGCTGATTAATTCGGACTATTCACGCTAATGGGGCTTCAATATTTTTCATTTGCATATACCTTCACATTGGGCGGGGAATTTATTATTCATCTTACAAATTTAAAGAAACATGGTTATCAGGAATAACAATTATATTTATAACTATGGCAACAGCTTTCTTAGGCTATGTATTACCCTGAGGACAAATATCATTTTGAGGGGCCACAGTTATTACTAACTTACTATCAGCCATCCCTTATATAGGTCAAGAATTAGTTAAATGAATTTGAGGGGGTTTCGCAGTAGATAATCCTACTCTAAATCGATTCTTTTCTATCCATTTTATCCTACCCTTTATTATTGTAATAATAGTTATAATCCACTTAATAATATTACACTTAACAGGGTCTAATAATCCTATTGGAATAAAATCCAACATTGATAAAATTCCATTCCACCCATATTATTCAATCAAAGATTTAATAGGAATAATTATAATAATTATAATATTAATAATACTAAACACAATAGAACCTTTTATACTATCTGATCCAGATAACTTCATCCCAGCAGACCCAATAGTAACCCCAATTCACATCCAACCAGAATGATATTTCCTCTTTGCTTACGCCATTCTACGTTCTATTCCTAATAAATTAGGGGGAGTCTTAGCACTATTAATATCAATTTTAATTTTAACTATCTTGCCCATGTCCATAAATATAAAATTTAAGAGATTAACATTTTACCCTATAAGACAACTTGTATACTGATGGTTTATTACAAATTTTATATTATTAACTTGAATTGGATCACAACCTGTAGAACCACCTTTTATTAACTCAAGAATTATACTAACCTTATCATATTTTAGATACTTTATTATTGACCCTATTTTAGTGAAAATATGAGATAAACTTATTAACTAAGTTAATTAGTTTAAAATTAAAACTTATATTTTGAAAATATAAAATAGAATCATTTATTAACTTAACAAAAAAAAATGATAAACAAATAACAGCCTTAAAAGGCTAAAAAAAAATAAGTAATTTATAGATAAAGGTAAATATACCTTCCAAGCTAAATACATTAACTTATCATAACGATAACGAGGTAAACACCCACGAACCCAAATAAAACAAAAACTAACAAAAATAACCTCAAGATAAAAAAAAAAAGAATAATAATTCCCTCCTAAAAAAATTAGGGAAGTAATTAGGCTTATAAAGATAATTCTAGAATACTCGGCAATAAAAAGAAAAGCAAACCCTCCAGAACCATACTCAATATTAAATCCAGAAACTAACTCTCTTTCCCCTTCTGAAAAGTCAAAAGGTCTACGATTAGTTTCAGCTATACAACAAGAAATTCAACAAAAAAAAATAGGTAAAGAAATAAAACTAAACCAAATTAAATTTTGGTAAACATTATAATAAATAAAATTATATCTATCAATTAATAAGAAGTAACATAATAAAAATAAAGACAATGAAACTTCATAAGAAATAGCTTGAGAAATTCTACGAATGCAACCAAGAATAGAATAAACTCTATTTGAAGACCAGCCACAAATTATAATTCCATAAACGCTTAATGAAGAACAAACCAAAAAAAATAATAAACCAAAATTTAAATTAATACAATTAAAACAAAAAGGATAAATAAATCAAATAAAAAGAGATTGGATCAACCCATAAATTGGACAAAGAAAATAAATAAGTTGATTAGAATTTATAGGAAAGATGAATTCCCTTAAGAACAATTTCATACCATCCCCAAAAGGCTGTAATAAACCTAAAACCCCAAGCCTATTAGGACCTTTACGTAATTGAATATAGCCTAAGACTTTCCGCTCTAATAAAGTAAAGAACCCTACAGAAATCAATACCATCAAAATCAAAAAAAAAAAACTCATAACTCTAATTATTAGATATGTAAAAATACATATAATTAAATTCTAAATTTAATGCAATATTCTGCCAAACTAATTATCAAAAATTACAATTAAGAATTGTATTAAACGGTCCTCTCGTACTAGAATAATAAAATAATTTTAAGATAGAAACCAACCTGGCTCACACCGGTTTGAACTCAAATCATGTAAGAAATTAAAAGTCGAACAGACTTATAAACTAGAAAATCTACCCCCTAGAATTATCTTAATTCAACATCGAGGTCGCAAACTTTAATATAAATATGAACTTACCATTAAAATAACGCTGTTATCCCTAAGGTAACTATATCTTATAATCATAATAATGGATCAAAATAATCACTTAAATTATGAACATCAAAATTAAAGTTTAATTTAATAATCACCCCAATTAAAAATATTGATAAAAAAATATCAAACATAATCCAAATATAATATAATTTAATTAATAAATCAAGTTCTATAGGGTCTTTTCGTCCCAAAAATTTAAGTAAGCTTTTTCACTTACAGATTAAATTTTAAAAATAAAATTAATAAAAAATAATTCTCATTAATTCATTCATACCAGACTCCAATTAAGAGACTAATTATTATGCTACCTTTGTACAGTCAAGATACTGCAGCTATTTAAAATTAATCATTGAGCAGAAAATACTTTTAAATTTAAACTAAAAGAAATGTTTTTGATAAACATTTGGAAATAATATTTGTCGAATTCATTAAATAATAATTTTAAATTATACTAATTTAATCAACATTTTAAATAAAATTAAATTAAATAAATAAAATTAATATTATATTAAATAATAAATAATCACAAGAAACAATTTAAATTAATTAAAAACTAAAATAATAATTTAATTCATAATAAAAATTAATAAAATTAAATTTTAAAAAAAAATAGAGATTATCCCCTATTTAATAAATTATAAAAAACAACTTAAATTAAACTTAATATTAATTAACCAGATATAAATAAACAACGAATAACTTATAATTACTAAATAAATTTTATATTTAATTATGAAACATTAAAAAATTAAAAAAATTAAATCTGTTTACTTCGGGAAATAAATTTAAATTTTTTAATAAATTAACCCTGATACAAAAGGTTCATTATCATAATTTTACAATATATGATTATATCCTTATCAGTTTATGATAGCAATTAATTCAAAATATACTAAAAATCAATAATTAATAAAAAAACTTATATAAACTATTAAAACTAATTAATCAAAATGAATGTAAGTCTTCGAATTAATGTAAATAAATCACTTTAATATAAGCTACATTTTGATAATCTAACCTTACCTTCCGGTAAAATTACTTTGTTACGACTTATCCCAAAATAGGAGTGACGGGCAATATGTGCACTAACTTATATAAAATTCAAACTAATTAATTAATTAAAATTACTATCAAATCCTTGAAATCCTTAATATTTTTATGAAGAAAAAAATTTATAATTTAAACTTAAGTAACCCATATAAGCGCTTTTAAAAACTACACCTTGACCTAAAATTAAAGTTAAATCTAAAAGAAAATTAATTCTTTGAAAACATTCTAAAAATAGAGGTATATAAATAAATAAAAGGTATAAACTATCGTGGTTTATCAATTAATAAACAGGTTCCTCTGATTAAAATTAGCCGCCAAATTCTTTGAGTTATGAAGAACATATCTACTTTTATTCTAGTTTTATACTTAAAATAGAGTACTAGGGTATCTAATCCTATTATTTAACCTAAAATTATAATCAATTAAATAAAGATAATATAAAAATTACAAATTCCACTTAAGTAAAACAAAACATTAATCAAAATAAAAATTAATTTAAACTTAAAAACTTAATTTAGGAATAATTGTCTAACCGCGAATGCTGGCACAAAATTAATCAACCTTAAATGAATCACTTAACTTAACTTCTTAAATTTAAAAATTCTAATTACTATAAAAAATAAATTAAATTAATATATATATATATATAAATTATCCAAATAATCAAGCCCTAAAGCCAGAATCAAACTTAAATAATAATTAAATAGTTGAGCAAGAATATAATAGATTAGAGGGGGGTAAGAAATTATTGTCGTATACAATCTTAATATAAAAAGAATAAGAGTATACTAAATTATAGATTAACTAAAATTACGAAGTAATGAAAAAATAATTTATAAATTATACTAATTGTTAGTAATTAGGGGATTACTAATTAAGACAAATTATTAGTAATTAGGGGATTACTAAATTTGAAAATTAAACATCAATTTACCTTTAAATAATAATTAAATAGTTGAGCAAGAATATAATAGATTAGAGGGGGGTAAGAAATTATTGTCGTATACAATCTTAATATAAAAAGAATAAGAGTATACTAAATTATAGATTAACTAAAATTACGAAGTAATGAAAAAATAATTTATAAATTATACTAATTGTTAGTAATTAGGGGATTACTAATTAAGACAAATTATTAGTAATTAGGGGATTACTAAATTTGAAAATTAAACATCAATTTACCTTTAAATAATAATTAAATAGTTGAGCAAGAATATAATAGATTAGAGGGGGGTAAGAAATTATTGTCGTATACAATCTTAATATAAAAAGAATAAGAGTATACTAAATTATAGATTAACTAAAATTACGAAGTAATGAAAAAATAATTTATAAATTATACTAATTGTTAGTAATTAGGGGATTACTAATTAAGACAAATTATTAGTAATTAGGGGATTACTAAATTTGAAAATTAAACATCAATTTACCTTTAAATAATAATTAAATAGTTGAACAAGATATATAATATTTGTTTTCTTTTTTTTTTACCTTAAATAAAAAAAAGGAAACAAATATTAATTATTAACATAAAGATCACTAATAATTATACGAAGTAGAATTTAAATTATAATTTTAAAATTAAAAATAAATGCATATTATATTAAATATTTTATAATATATAAATCTATCCTCTATAGTATGAGGATAGATTTAGTATTAATATTATTTAATTATTTATATTTTATTATATATATATATTAGATTATAAATATATATATAATTATAATATAATGATTTAATTTAATTTATAATAATTATTATATGTATAAATTAAAAATAAATGCATATTATATTAAATATTTTATAATATATAAATCTATCCTCTATAGTATGAGGATAGATTTAGTATTAATATTATTTAATTATTTATATTTTATTATATATATATATTAGATTATAAATATATATATAATTATAATATAATAAATTATAATTTAATAAGTATCATGTAACAAATAAACATTAATTGAAATGAATTTAGCCACAAGCAATATTAAATATTAATCCTGTTTTGACCTATTATTATTATAT